AAATGGACCTTTATGAGCCTCTAAAATATCTTTTAGACCATGACCAATGCCCCAGTTAGTCCTATACATATGACCTGCTATCAAGAAAAGAATTGCAATAGCTAAATGATGATGAGCAATATCAGTCAGCCATAGACCCCCAGTTACTGGATCTAATCCTCCACGAAAAGTAAGAAATTCCGCATATTTTGACCAATTCAAGGTAAAAAATGGGGTTGCTCCCTCGTAAAAACTTGGATAAAGTTGAGCCAAAAGATCACGATTCAAGATAAATTCATGAGGAAGTGGAATTTCTTTAGGATCTACTCCGGCGTTTAGAAATTGGTTAATTGGTAAAGATACATGGACTTGATGCCCCGCCCAAGAAAGAGAACCAAGTCCGAGTAGCCCGGCTAAATGATGATTCAACATAGACTCTACATCTTGGAACCAAGCCAATTTTGGAGCAGCTTTGTGATAATGGAACCAACCGGCAAAAAGCATTAAGGCTGCAAAGATTAATGCACCAATTGCGGTACAATAGAGTTGTAATTCACTAGTTATTCCAGATGCTCGCCAAATCTGAAAAAAACCAGAGGTTATTTGTATTCCTCGGAACCCCCCGCCCACATCACCATTCAATATTTCTTGGCCGACTATTGGCCAAACTACCTGGGCACTAGGTCCAATGTGAGTAGGGTCACTCAGCCATGCTTCATAATTGGAAAAACGAGCACCGTGGAAATACATACCACTCAGCCAAAGAAAGATAATAGAAAGTTGCCCAAAATGAGCACTAAATACTTTTCGAGAGATCTCCTCCAAATCATTGCTATGGCTATCGAAATCGTGAGCATCCGCATGTAGATTCCAAATCCAAGTGGTAGTCTCGGGGCCTTTAGCTATTGTTCTTGAAAAATGACCTGGTTTGGCCCATTCCTCGAAAGAAGTTTTTATGGGATCCCTATCTACCAAAATTTTTACTTCTGGTTCCGGCGAACGAATAATCATTGAGTCCTCCTCTTTCCGGACAACACATACAAAGAAACCCGCCAACAGTCAAATAATTAATGAATCTCTGAGAGCTCTTTCTAATTTTTTTATTTTCCGCAATCTCCCATCCTTTTTTTTAGTTATTCACTCGAGCAATTATGATCTAGAAGTCGATTCGTGGCAAGTGTTCGGATCTATTATGACATAGCCATTCGGCGCACAACGGACCTTTTTTAGCGTATAAAATCCTTTCGGGTCTTTGTGTTGATCCAAAAATCATTTTTTTTATGCAACCCGGTGTATTTATTAACATCTCAATTAGATGTTCTTAGATGTCGTTACATTATATCTTCCATTACCCCCAACATAGACATATTTATTTCTTCTTATTCTATCCCAAATCCCATGAAAACAGGCATGGATCATTGCAAAGAAATATATATATATATTCGACTCTATCTGCATATCGTTTATACTTCTGCCTATCGTTTATATACCATACGAAATAGAAAAATGCTCTTTGTGAAAGGATATAATGAAATTCTTTGGTTGTTTTTGTCCTAAAAAAGATCCCTTTTATTTGACATTTGACTAATCAGACTAATAAATAAAAAAAGAGGGCTTTTATTCGAAGCGCCTTGTGATCTTCAACCAATTTTGGGCTTCAATATAATTACCGGGAGTAAGCGCTATAGCCTGTTTCCAATACTCAGCGGCTTGATCAAACCAAGCCTCCGCAATTTCAGAATCTCCCTGTCGAATGGCTTGTTCCCCCCGGTCAGAATAGGCTGTTCAATTCCTTCCTCGAGAACCGTACTTGAGAGTTTCCTAACTCATACGGCTCACAATTCTTGTGGTATCCCGTTTTTTAAATCTACACCATTCTAATAGAATGAGATTTCTCAGAGATTTCTCCCCCTTGTTTTTTGTATCGGGTTAACAAAAAGAGATTAATTGTATGAGTTTCAAACTGAAATTTTGTTTCATATTAATAATGAATTTTTTTGTTTTATCTTTTCTCCCACCCTCAACATAGGCATTTACAATATTGCTAGAAGTTTCTCAAAGGTAACTATCTCGGTTTCATAGAAAAACGGATTTTATAGAGAATCTTAGAAAAAATCTTTTCTTCATATTACTTTCCTATATTTTTATATAATTTTCTTTCTATTTATAATTTCTAATCGAATTAAAAATAAAAATAGAAAGAAAAAAAAAAGACTTACTATCTTTGGGATCTGATGCTACACCGCTGCTCAATACCTTAGTGGATCGACTTTATTACATACGTCGATTCCTAACTTTTATCATGATTTCAATTAAGTAAGCAGTTATTATTGTATCCTCCAAAAACATCACTAATTGATCTTGACGGTGCTTTCTTTATCAATTGGATCCTTTATCCATAGAATAGAGAAGAAAGTATTGGGGCCTATCTATTTCTTCAGATTTCGACTTCGAAGAAGTTCCTTTATTTGCTTTGCTACAGCTGATAAAAATCGTTTTGTGGACGATGCTTATGTAGAAAAACCTATTTTTTGAGAGTATTTACTACTCTTTTCTCTTTTCTTTCTATAGTGGAGATAGACGCACGTAATGACAGATCACAGCCATATTATTAAAAGCTTGTGGTAAAAAGGGGTTTCGTTCGAGTGCTCTAAAATAATATTCTAAAGCTTTCGTATGTTCTCCGTTCCTTGTGTGAATAAGGCCGATGTTATAGAGTATATAACTTCGATCATAAGGATCAATTTCTAGTCGCATAGCTTCATAATAATTCTGTAAAGCTTCTGCATAATTTCCTTCGGATTGAGCCGACATCCGTTACGGTCGTCTTCATTTTTAAGAATCTCCGTTCCAGAACCATACGTGAGATTTTCACCTCATATGGCTCCTCCCTTAGGTGCATAATGAAAAATTATACATGGAATCAAAAAAGAGTGCAAAATTCTCGTTATGGACTGAGTGGGGCTAGTGTTTTTACAAGAAATCTCTAGCCAACCTTACTGCCAAAGATTTTTTTAACCTCAAATGGGGTGATCTTAATCTTAAATAAAAAAATGGTAACTTCAACAATTTCTTTGTCCCCTACGCCCTTTACTTTCCAGGAATTGGTCACTTCAACAGTCTTCGATGGTTATACAGGTATCCAAAATAGGAACGAGATGGATGTTTGTTGTCCCAACCATTTTAGTTTCGCTATCGATAAGGAAGGCGATCATTTCGACCAAAGTCTGCGTATTGTTGATTTCTAGGTGTAGTGCTTTTTCTCCTCTACTCCTATTGATTCTAATGGATGAGGGTTGACTCGCACCGCAATACAGATTCATAAGTTTAACCTCTGGCTCACTACTAGAATCGGTAATTCAAGCATCTGAGGCTGCATTAATCGGGGATACACGACAGAAGGAATTGTTTTTTTTTTTACAAACCTCACCTTCAAAAAGCGTAGATTTATTTCATTTTTTTTTCTATTCCGAAATCATGCAGCAGTCTTATAAGACTGAGGCGGTAAATAAAATTGAGATCGAAAAGATATGTAAACTAATGATCAAATCACACCATCTCTGTAATAGGTAAATGCCTCTTTTTCTCCTGAAGTTGTCGGAATTATTCGTAATAAGATATTGGCTACAATTGAAAAGGTTTTATCAATAAAATTTCCATTTATACTTGATTTAGTCATAGATAGCAATCCACTCTAAAATTCTTTTAATTACCTTTCGTAAGAAAATGATTCCCCCCAAACAAAGGAATTGGACACCACGAAATAACATAAAAACATAATTTTGCAAATTTTAAAACCCCCAATTCTTTTTTACTTTACCGGAATTAAATAAAATAATAAGAAATAGTTTCGATTTCATACAAATCTAGTTGACGAGTATAAGAATGAAGAGGTCCTAGTCTGATTCCCATCTCATCTCGAAATTGAAGAAAAAAAAATAGATAGACCGATCAGTTGATTCCTTACGCTTTGATTGAATTCGTGTCAAACTATCTGAAAAGGATGGGAGCACTAGATCACATAAATGGATATCGAAAAAATCGATATCTTTCCTCTTTTGATTTTTTCATACTTTTTTTCGAATTTATTTTTTCAGTAAAGTCAAAATAAAAATCGCTCGCTATCGATTCGGTTGATGGGGCATAATCATTACGTAGGAGAGATGGCCGAGTGGTTCAAGGCGTAGCATTGGAACTGCTATGTAGGCTTTTGTTTACCGAGGGTTCGAATCCCTCTCTTTCCGTACCCTCAACTAATTTACCAATCTTAATGAAGCCAATGTATCAAAGAACAACACATACTCAAAGTCGAACTCGAACCCTCGGTACTTTTGATATCGATTTGTTATTACTATTCCATGAATAAGCACTTTATTTTGCGTCCTTTTTTAGTTCCTTTCCTTTATGGGAAGGAACGAGGGTAGGAGTAATAAAGTTGTCCAAACCTCTTTTTAGTTGAGTTAGGTTTAAGTTTGCCGAGAATAATATTCTACGACTAGCAATTCATTTATTTTTAAACCAATCGATTTACTCTCGATTATTTGATTGACTAATCCTTTATATTGGAATGGGTGAAGAGTCAAATGTTTTGGAACTTCCCCATGAGGGGATGAATCAAGATAACTTTGAATCATATCTCTAGATTTTTGAGCATGGCTCGCCGTAATAATATCGTGGGGTTTGCAGCGATAACTTGGTATATTTACTATACGGTCATTAACTAAAATATGTCTATGGTTAACTAATTGGCGGGCTTGGGGAATAGTCGAAGCCATACCTAATCGGAAAAGGATGTTATCCAACCGCATCTCAAGTAATTGTAGTAAAACCTGACCTGTTGACCCCTTGGCTTTTCCGGCTATACGAACATATTTTAGTAATTGTCGTTCTGTAAGACCATAATGAAAACGCAATTTTTGTTTTTCTTCTAAACGAATACGATATTGAGATTTTTTCCCAGAGCGCGATTGGTTTCTAAAATCGCTTCCGGCTCTAGGCCCTTTACTAGTTAGACCCGGTAAAGCTCCAAGACGACGTATTTTTTTGAAACGAGGCCCCCTATACCGCGACATGAAGACTCCTTTTTTGTTTGGACATAAACAAACTGAACTAAATAATTTGAGAAATTAAGCGAGATGAAATCCAATAATACAATGAAGTATTGTCCTAAAAAGAATTAAGAAATAAATGGATTGAATTGGAGTACTAAAATGACCATTTTTTTTTTATTTATGTATTTTTTATTTATGTATAGAAATAGTTTTCTTTCTATATTAATTTATATATCTATATCATATAAATTTCTATATCATATCAATAGAAATTTATATGATCAATAGAAATTTATTAGAAATTAGAATCATTTTATTTTGTTCGTCCGAAACGGACTTCTTACTATTTTTTTGCTAATTGAAATGGGGCATATGATAGGTCGGCAACCCTTGGAAAAAAGGGAAAGCCGTTTCAATGTTCTGTGATTTCAAAAATACACTCTCAATCATGTGAAAATCAAACCAAATAGACAAAAGCCGGCTATCGGATTCGAACCGATGACCATCGCATTACAAATGCGATGCTCTAACCTCTGAGCTAAGCGGGCTCAAATAGAGGAAAAATTGTGTATGCATCGTAAATTGTGTATGCATCGTAAACTAATACGATCTTTTTTTTTTTTGATTAATATGTTTGATTAATATGAATTATATTAGCTATTCATAATAGCAATAACTATAGATTCCTCTCTTTTCATATTGATCAATATTTTAGAAAATAATGATTATTATTTCGATTATTTATTCGAAATTATATTATTAGAATTTTGTTATATAAAAAAATTTGAGTGATACAAAATGGATATCCATTTTCTGTTTATCAACACTTAAGGCAAACTTCTTTCAATAAGGTATTTGAAAATGCTAATGTATTAGAATTCTAGGAATTCTAAAGAATTCTAAATTCTAACTAATTCCAATATTTTTAATAAAAAATTGAAAACTTACTGTGAAATAATTAGTTTCGTTTTAGCTATACTCAATGATTAATATTTTTGATAACTCGATACAAAATATTTGATATTGTATCAAATACCTTTTTTGAGTTATTTTCTCAGAAGTTAAAGACAAGAAAGGAATCGACCGTTCAAGTATTTCAAATTACATCAAAAAAAAAATAAAAATATTAATGATAATAAGGGAGGCATATATATATTACGACATGTATCAATTTCTATTGAATTGCATAAACAGAAATGATAGAATCATTTTGAGTTGTATCAAATGTGGGTGTCGGCTTTGGGTATCCAATAGACATTAAACAAAATGAAACAAAATAGAAATAGGCAAGAAATTCAAACAACAAGATCCACTTTTTTAGTTTATAGAGGTTTGATTTACATATAAATAGAAATCCAATCATACGAAATTCGTATGAAAAAAAAAAAATACACCGCTTTGATTTCAGCATAGTAAAACATAAGGGGATATGGCGAAATTGGTAGACGCTACGGACTTAATTGGATTGAGCCTTGGTATGGAAACATACGAAGTGACAACTTTCAAATTCAGAGAAACCCTGGAATTTAAGATGGGGTAATCCTGAGCCAAATCCTGTTTTACGAAAACCAACAGCAGTTCGTAACGCAAGAATACAAAAAGAATAGGATAGGTGCAGAGACTCAATGGGAGATGTTCTAACAAATAGAGTTTACTGCGTTGAGTTGGTAAAGGTAAAGGAATTCTTCTATCGAAACTCAAAAAAAGGGGGCAACCCATATACATAGATATATGTACAAACGCTATACAAACTGTATTAAGACGCCGCGAGTCTATATTTATTTTGATGATTATATGCAAAATGAAAGAATTCTTGTGATGTGAATCGATTGGATGGCCGAAAGAATCGAATCCTCATTGATTATATCATTTATAAAAAAATTGACTCCAGGATCTGATAAATTTTTTTGAAAAAAAAAAAGGCTTAATGGCACGAGAATAAAGATAGAGTCCCATTCTACATGTCAATAGTGACAACAATGAAATTGAAAGTAAGAGGAAAATCCGTCGACTTTATAAATCGTGAGGGTTCAAGTCCCTCTATCCCCAAAAAAACATTTGACTCGGTAATGCTTTCTTTAGCCTATTTTTTTTCTTTCTTATTCGGTTTTTTCTTTCACAAAGTTATATACCCGAGTGTATCTTTTTTTGTATTAACCCAACTTGGGTCTGGTGTTATATAAGGTACACACAAAGTAAGATCAATTCATTTTTCAATTGACATAGAACGAAGTTATATCATAAAATGCGGATGATATATTAAGTAAAATAATAGTCGGGATAGCTCAGCTGGTAGAGCAGAGGACTGAAAATCCTCGTGTCACCAGTTCAAATCTGGTTCCTGGCACATAATTCAGTTGTATGAGTATTTATTCACCAAATCCATTCATATATCCAACATCATAATGGATATGGATCGACATCCAAATTTATGAATCCATATCCATATTCATTAATAGTATCAATTAGC